CACGTTCTGTTATAGATTAAGCAGGTCTAGTTTAGGGAATTATCGATAGGCTAGCTAACAACAAAAGACAATTAGGGATTCATTAGAATTCTCACATTTAGTTGGAAGATACTTCTTTCGGATGGGGCACACCAATAGGATGAACCAAATGAGTTCTGCATCATGAACTTTGTACTGCGCACATTACTTAGACGGGTTCTAGAAAGGCATATAGGAATGAATGGAGAAATCGAAGATGAAAGAAAAGACAAAGAAATGAGATAATATCGGATTCCATTTCTTTTCTTTGGATCTGAGATGAATCTTGTCTATTTCAACCCCCCTAGATTCGGATTTGACTTTTGAGCCTTTCAACAATTAACTAATTTTACCTTTCGAATATCGAATATATATTACGTATTCAAACAAATTCGTTTGATTTGAACGAGAGGAGAAAAAAAGAGGAGATAGAATCCAATTCTTTTAGATACTTTATCTAAGAAACTCTACCCATCTATGTTCTAGATGGGGTATATCTCGCCAAACTGGATAAAGCTGTTATTCTAATCTAGACTCTAAAAGAATATGTATGTTGATTCATATCAATTAATTCGAAATTAATTCTAGGGAAGAGAGACCCATACAAATTAATCATGTGCCAGGAACCGGATTTGAACTGGTGACACGAGGATTTTCAGTCCTCTGCTCTACCAACTGAGCTATCCCGGCGATTTCCAACCCAGATTAGATTGGAACGAGGATTTCCAGTCCTCTATCCTACCAATCTGGATTGGAAATTGGAACCGTTAACATGAGGATTTCGAGTCCTTTGGGTGGTATCCTTATTTTATTTGATTCTATCATAGAACTGGGTCTATGTCAAGTAAGTCGATTAACAAATTTTCTCAAAGCCGGGGAATTTCTTCGATCTTCAAAAAGATGATTTTGTAAGTTTCAGTATGAGTAATGATATTGTATTGATCGGGAATCATTCAACTAGGGATTCCTTGCTCAAAGATGTTCATTTCTATGTGTATCATAGATATCAAAAGGCTTGTGATAAGAGAAAACCATTTACTCTTAGAAAAAAAATCCATTTCTAAAAGAATAGAGTGAATGAGAAAGATAAGGAATTTGGAACCGTTAAGGAAAGAGGGTCGGATAAATAGTTGGGGAGTTAAATAGTCTTTTTGGGGATAGAGGGACTTGAACCCTCACGATTTTTAAAGTCGACGGATTTTCCTTTTACTATAAATTTCATTGTTGCCGGTATTGACATGTAGAACGGGACTCTATCTTTATTCTCGTCCGATTAATCAGTTCTTCAAAAGATCTATCAGACTATGGAGTGAATGATTTGATCAATGAATATTCGATTTTTTCTTCAATGTAGAATGGATTCACACCAATTCTTCTATTTTTTATAGAAAAAATACGGATTCGGGTCGTCATTAATCATTTGATATAGTATTCAATACGTATGTATATACGTTTATCCTTCACTTCATTCTTTTTCTTTCTGAAGTTTCGATGTAAAGAGTCCTCTATCAACGCATTTAACTCCATTTGTTAGAATAGCTTCCATTGAGTCTCTGCACCTATCCTTTTTTTCTGAACCTTTGTTTGTTTTGAGAAAACAGGATTTGGCTCAGGATTGCCCATTTTTGTTAATTCCAGGGTTTCTCTGAATTTGAAAGTGATCACTTAGTAAGTTTCCATACCAAGGCTCAATCCAATTAAGTCCGTAGCGTCTACCGATTTCGCCATATCCCCCTTTCTTTTTGTTTTGAGATTAGGATCTCGTTGGGATGTCATTCCTTTTTCTTTTTCTTTCATTTATACTGGAACCATTGAATTCATTAGATACCGATCCCTATCTCGAAAACGTGTTTTCTCCTCTTTGATTTTCTTAACTATCTTCTATAGGAGACCCTTTTTTTGTCCAATCAAAAATGATTTTATCATTTCGGAATCCGCAATTCAATATAGATGGATATATACCCGATCTATATGTCTCGCTTCCTGTCATTTTGCCATTCAATTTGGAATACTTGAACGATCGATTCTTGTTTTTTAACTTTCGCCTGAAAACGGAGGAATGTCTCATTAGTTATAACTAACCATTCCATTAAACAATTAGAATTTGAAATAAATTAAATATAGAATGAGAGAGATATAGATATATAATTATAGAATCAAATATAGAACTGTAATAAAAAGTATTTCCAATGCCAAAAAAAGAAATGAAAAATAATATTTACCATTCAATTCAAATTGAAAATAATTGAAAATAAAAGAATATTAACAATATTTACAATCACTATTTAATAATATTAGTATTAGAATTGTGATAAATCGAAATTCTAGATCGCTATATTAATCCTTATGCTCTAGAATATTCAATATAATATTGACTAGTTAATAACTAAGATTCCAATTCCAGTAGTTTAGTCAATTACTATGCATATAAGATTTCTGTGATGTGGGCCCGCTTAGCTCAGAGGTTAGAGCATCGCATTTG